CGAGAATAGAGTATGGTATAGATCAACCGGAAGAAGTATGCATAAAAGTATTTGCCCCAAGGAGGAATCCTAGAATTCCGTCTGTTTTCTGGATTTGGAAAAGTGCGGATTTTCAAGAAAGAGAATCTTATGATATGTTGGGAATCTCTTATAATAATCATCCACGTCTGAAACGTATCTTAATGCCTGAAAGCTGGATAGGATGGCCTTTACGTAAGGATTATATTGCCCCTAATTTTTATGAAATACAAGATGCTCATTGAATAATCAGAAAATAATCTTCACTTCTACCACAACTACAACTCTAGATATTCAAAGAGATGAAGTCTCATTAACATATTATGGATAAGTTAAATAAAATAAATAATGAATAAAGGAAATAAATAAAAAAAAAAAAAGACAATACAATTAGAGAGATTCATTAAGATTTTATGATTTTGAAGATACTTTTGGGGGATAAGCCCAGTCAATAGGCTGAAACTCAAAGAGTTCATGATGCCGAACTATGTACCGCGCACGTCATTTAGATGGGCTCCAGAAAGTCACATAGGAGGAAATAAAGAAATAAAATATGAAAAGAAAATAGAAAGGGGATCAGATTCTATTTATTTGTACTGTATCGGAGATGAATCTTGGCTATTCGTACCCTTCAACTCCCCTAGACTAGACTTTTAGGTTTTTCAACCAACCAATTTACCTTTTGTAATATGTATGAAGATGAAGTATTAATATTTTCTTTTACATATTTTTTATACATATAAAAAAAAGTATAGACTCTTTACTCATCTTTAACTATTTTATTCTATAAATAGAATAAGTACATCCCCGATGGATAAATATGTATCATGATTTATATTATGTAATGAATATGTATGTCGACCCATATCAATTAATTTGTAGAATAGATACTCATACAAATTGCTCATGTGCCAGGAACCAGATTTGAACTGGTGACACGAGGATTTTCAGTCCTCTGCTCTACCAGCTGAGCTATCCCGACCATTCCTCACGCACCATCCTCATTTTAATAGAGGACTTGGGTCTATGTCAATTAAAAAGACGAAAGGGGGATTGGAAAGTCTTATCCAGCCAGGTCCTGGTGGAATTTCTTGGATCTTCAAAAAAAAAGACTTTGTAAGTTTCAGTACAGTACGAGTAATAAAATGAATTATTAATTATTCAAATTTAACATTGGGATTCCTTTCTCAAAGATGTTCATTTGTACGTGTTTCATCTATATCACAAGGCTTGTGATAAGAAAAAAACTTTCGCTCAGATACGTTTGTAGAATTAGAATAAACGAGAAAGATAACGAATTTTGAACCGCTAACGAAATGAGAAGGTAGGATAAATAATTAGGGAATCAGATGGACCTTTTTGGGGATAGAGGGACTTGAACCCTCACGATTTTTAAAGTCGACGGATTTTCCTCTTACTATAAATTTCATTGTTGTCGATATTGACATGTAGAATGGGACTCTATCTTTATTCTCGTCCAATTAATCAATTCTTCAAAAGATCTATCAGATTTTGATGGAGTAACTGATTTGATCAATGAATATTTGATTCTTTTTTCAACTTATAATTGATTCACAACAATTCTTTCATTTTTCATGAAAATTAAAAGAAATACGGATTTGTGTTGTCATTAATCATTTGAAGATAGTATTTCAGTACGTATAGAGTTTTATTCTTCATCCTTTCTGGAGTGATTCTTTTACTAACGCACTGCAGCCAACTCGATTTGTTAGAACAGCTTCCATTGAGTCTCTGCACCTATCCTTTTGTATTATCGCTTTCTGAACCCTTGTTTGTTTTCAGAAAACCGGATTTGGCTCAGGATTGCCCATTTTTAATTCCAGGGTTTCTCTGAATTTGAAAGTTATCACTTGGTAGGTTTCCATACCAAGGCTCAATTCAATTAAGTCCGTAGCGTCTACCAATTTCGCCATATCCCCCCTTTTGTGATTAGGATCTCATTATGATACCGTTTTTCCTTTTTATTTCATTTATATTATGATGGAACTGTTGAATTCATTAGATAGCGGTTCTCATATTGAAAACTGTTTTCTTATATTTGGATTTCTTGTCTATCTTCTTTCATCTCTCTCGCAAACTCATATTTGGTCCAATTAGAATCTATTATTTCTCTATTCACAAATCAATATAGAATATAGATGGATACATATCACATAATATAGTATACTTAATACTATATTATTATATATGATACTATATTATTATATATGAATATATAGTATTATTACACCTATATTATAATTCTACTTAATATATATTTTACATATATATACATTTCCCTATTTATATCGTTTTTAGCGTACAATTTTGAATACTTGAACGGTCGATTCTTTTGTTTTTGTCTTATCTTTGCGAATTTCAAATAACTATAACTAAAAGGGAATCTATTTAATATAATAATAATAGCCATAACGAATCTAATGGCTATAACTAATAATTCCTTTTTTTTTTAATAATTAAA